GCCTTTTTCGGACGAATCATATAGTACTACGATTTCATTGACTAATAAGGTTAGCAAACGAATTGCAATTACAATTGATACGACCGAAAACGCTATATGAGTTAATATATGCTCTAAAGTTGAAAATATCATATAAAAAAAAAAAAAAGATCTCCTAATTATATGAACGGAAATCGGGCATTGAATTCATTATAGGACTTATTCTTTTAGAAAATAAGATGCCATGCCGCCACTCGGACTCGAACCGAGATGCTCTAGCACTGCTTCCTAAGAGCAGCGTGTCTACCGATTTCACCATAGCGGCTTGCTCGAAATCATAATAAACGATTTTTAGTCAATCGTCGAGATTGAAAGAGTTGATTGAAATGCAATATTTCTTTCCGAAATATAAGATCTTATATTTCGGAAAGAAATATTGCATTTCAATTTCAGAAACCGAAACATTAAAGAATTTTAATTCAAAAAAGCCAATTCCAAAACAAAAATGAGGTCAATTTTCTATTGAAGAGTTCAAAACATTAACAAATAAAAATTTTTACTTATATCTTATCTCATTTTGATTTTTAGTTTGTATAAAAATATCTATAAGATATAGAAACTAAAAAAAACTCTCCAAAAAAATATTAATAATTAATCAAAATTAATATATAATATAAAAGACCACAAAACCAATAATCTTCAAAAGATTTCAATATATATATATACGAAACCCTTTTTTGAAATTAGACTATTCTTTGAGTCCAGCTAATTCAGATTATTCCAATGTTTGTATTTGTTGCACAAAAAAACTTTTTGAGTTCCCCGTAGAAAGAGATTTCGCTAACGAAAAAGCTTTCAATGCTACCCAATATGCCTTCTTCTTCCAAATTGTTTTCCGAATCCTTTTTTTTGATATAGAAGTGCGTTTTTTTGGAGCTGCCATTCCAAAATTAGACTAGTTTGTTTATTGCTATAGTTGGATGTGAAAGACATCTATTGTTCAAAATGAATTGTTCTTTAATTAGATTAGACATATATCTATCTTATCTATTTGTTTTTCTAAATTATACTATTCTACTCCTTTTCATAAGGAATGTGGATATGTAAAAATAACATAGTCTTTTTTTTTCCTAATAATCGTTTATGTAATTCTTATAAACAAAAAAACTATCCTTTTCTATTTATATTATATATCGTTCTATTTTGGTCATATTGGATTTATACATGGAATAAAATACATCAAAAAGTTTAAGAACCCAACCCTTATCTTTATCCCGCCTACTTGGTCGATTAAAAGATACATGATTTTTTAAAATCATGTATCTTAATTCCTTTTTTCTATCTAAAGTAAACTGTTGAATATCATAACCTTTTTTACAAACTTTTTCCAAAGATATATGTCTTTTTCTTGGAATGGAAAATCAAAAATTAGTGCCGAAACAAATTAATGATTCGGAATCAAAAACTACAAAAAGAATTCTTATCTTTTTGAATCAGATGGATTGTTTTTTATGATTCATATCAAAATAAACTAATATTTTTCGTTTTGGTGTAATAATTTATCCCCACTCTCTGGATATAAATTATTGTATAATAATAATTTAAAAATTGGAATTTCTTAATATTATTAATCTTTTAATATTCTATTAATAAAAAAAAAGTGGATTTTTCACTAGTAATTTGGTCATATCATTTGACTCATTTTCACTTCGTACTTTCAACTATTGGAAATATTGGACAAAAATTCAGAATAATGAACAATAGATAATTCTATTTCTATCTTAATTTTCATTTTTTTATTAACTGAACCCTTTCAAAAGAGATAAAATTGGCGAATAAGAAACAAAACTCATTAAGAATCCTTTTTTTTGTTTTTTTTTTTTTGTATGGAATATACACATCAATTTTCATGGATCATACCCTTCATTCCACTTCCAGTTCCTATGTTAATAGGAGTGGGACTTCTCCTTTTTCCCGCGGCAACAAAAAATATTCGCCGTATGTGGGCTTTTCCTAGTGTTTTATTATTAAGTATAGTTATGATTTTTTCGGTGGATCTGTCTATTCATCAAATCAATAACAGTTCTATCTATCAATATGTATGGTCTTGGACTATAAATAATGATCTTTCTTTAGAGTTTGGCTACTTGATCGATTCACTTACTTCTATTATGTCAATATTGATTACTACTGTTGGGATTCTGGTTCTTATTTACAGTGACAATTATATGTCTCATGATGAAGGATATTTGAGATTTTTTGCTTATATGAGTTTTTTTAATACTTCAATGTTGGGATTGGTTACTAGTTCGAATTTGATACAAATTTATATTTTTTGGGAATTGGTTGGAATGTGTTCTTATTTATTAATAGGTTTTTGGTTCACACGTCCTATTGCGGCAAATGCTTGTCAAAAAGCGTTTGTAACTAATCGGGTAGGGGATTTTTGTTTATTATTGGGAATTTTGGGTCTTTATTGGATAACAGGTAGTTTGGAATTTCGGGATTTGTTTGAAATATT